CAGTTAATATCAATTTTGTAACATTTTCTAATTTTTTTGATAATCGTCAATTAAAAGGGGACATTTTCACAATTTTTGTTATAGCTATTGCAGCGGCTGAAGCAGCTATTGGACTGGCTATTGTTTCATTAATTTATCGTAATCGAAAATCGACTCGTATTAATCAATCGAATCTGTTGAATAATTAGTATTAGCGATATGAATTCCAATAGTCAGAAGGTAATTAGAATTAGTATGTTTGCTACATTAAGGTATGATAGTCTTTACAAAAACCTAACAAATCAAAGTATCTTGGACTTTTGTTATAAATCAATTCAGAAGTACATTGATTAGAAAAATTCTGATAACTTGTTGATTCGTCTGGTATCTAAATATAGGATTTATTTATAAGCTGCTTACTAGGTCGAAAATTTCTGACATTCAAAATGTATAGATTCAATGTCACATTCAGTAAAGATTTATGATACGTGTATAGGCTGTACTCAATGCGTCCGAGCCTGCCCGACCGATGTATTAGAAATGATACTCTGGGACGGGTGTAAAGCTAAACAAATTGCTTCTGCTCCAAGAACAGAAGACTGCGTTGGTTGTAAAAGATGTGAATCTGCCTGTCCAACCGAGTTCTTGAGTGTTCGAGTTTACTTATCTCATGAAACAACCCGCAGTATGGGTCTAGCTTATTGATACATTAGAGAAAATTTTACTTGAATCCAGTTGAATCCATTTGATTTTTTTACCGACAAACCCGTGCTCAAACTAGTTTGAGCACGGGTTTGTCTGGTCCAAGTGTATCTTGTATTTACCACGAATTTTTTTACTTGGTTAACAACAATTGTAATTTTGCCAATATTTGGTGGTTCCTTAATCTTTTTTCTTCCACATAGAGGCAACAAGGTCATTCGTCAGTATACTTTATTTATATGCATCCTCGAACTTCTTCTAACGACTTATACATTCTGTTATCATTGCCAAATGGATAACCCATTAATCCAACTAGTAGAGGATTATAAATGGATACATTTTTTTGATTTCCATTGGAGATTAGGAATAGACGGACTTTCTATAGGACTTATTTTACTAACGGGATTTATCACTACCTTAGCGACTTTAGCAGCTTGGCCAGTTACTCGAGATTCTCGATTATTTCATTTCCTGATGTTAGCAATGTACAGTGGTCAAATAGGATCATTTTCTTGTCGGGACCTTTTACTTTTTTTCATCATGTGGGAGTTAGAATTAATTCCCGTTTATATACTTCTATCTATGTGGGGAGGAAAAAAACGTCTGTACTCGGCTACAAAATTTATTTTGTACACAGCAGGGGGTTCTGTTTTTCTCTTAATAGGAGTTTTGGGTATCGCTTTATATGGTTCCAATGAACCAACATTAAATTTTGAAACGTTAACTAATCAGTCATATCCTGTAGCCTTGGAAATAATATTTTATATTGGATTTTTTATTGCTTTTGCTGTCAAATCGCCGATTATACCCCTACACACATGGTTACCAGATACACACGGAGAAGCACATTACAGTACTTGTATGCTTCTGGCTGGAATCTTATTAAAAATGGGAGCGTATGGGTTGGTGCGGATCAATATGGAATTATTATCTCACGCCCATTCTATATTTTCGCCATATTTAGTAATAATAGGTACAATGCAAATAATCTATGCAGCTTCAACATCTCTTGGCCAACGGAATTTAAAAAAAAGAATAGCCTATTCTTCCGTATCTCATATGGGTTTCATAATTATAGGCATCGGATCTATAACCGATACAGGGCTCAATGGAGCCCTTTTACAAATAATATCACATGGATTTATTGGTGCTGCACTTTTTTTCTTGGCAGGTACCACTTATGATAGACTACGCCTTGTTTACCTTGACCAAATGGGTGGAATAGCTATCCGAATGCCAAAAATATTCACGATGTTCAGTAGCTTTTCCATGGCTTCCCTTGCATTACCGGGTATGAGTGGTTTTGTTGCGGAATTAATAGTATTTTTTGGAGTAATTACCAGCGAAAAATTTCTTTTAATGCCAAAAATACTAATTACTTTTGTAATGGCAATTGGAATGATATTAACTCCTATTTATTCATTATCTATGTCACGACAAATTTTCTATGGATACAAGTTCTTTAATATTCAAAATTGTTCTTTTGTTGATTCTGGACCGCGCGAGTTATTTGTTTCGATTTCGCTCTTTTTGCCCATACTAGGTATTGGTATGTACCCTGATTTCATTTTTTCACTATCGGTTGACAAGGTCGAAGTTATTCTATCTAATTCTTTTTTATAAATAGTTTTCATAACTAAAACAAAAAGCCTATAATTCTAAAATCGTTCATTTTGTAGTTTAAAAGCTCTATAATGAAAAAAGAAAGTTTTTCTCGTCAATTTCTAAGTAAAGTTCAAAAAAATGAATTTTAACCCCATATGGGCAATGGGCACGAACCGTGTGAATAAAATATTTTATTTACACGGTTCGCATAAAGGTTTTTAGTATATATACGCCATACTCAGTTGTATTCGAAAGATCTTTTCTTGAATTCAGTTCGATGTTAATGTAAATGAACCATAACTATGTAGCCCTATTCCTAATAAATTTACCCCAAAATAGCAAATCCAAATTATAAGAAAGCCGATAAACGCTACAATTGCTGAGTTGAAACCCTGCGTGTTTCTAGTGGTTCGGGTATGTAAATAAATTGCGAATATGGTCCAAGTAATAAATGCCCAAGTTTCTTTTGGGTCCCAATTCCAATATGATCCCCACGCTTCGTTAGCCCACACTGCTCCGGAGAGAATACCTATGGTTAAAAATAGAAACCCTAGACTAATAACCCGATAACTCCAACAATCCAATTGTTGAATCAATTGACACTTGTAATAATTCTTAGCAGAAAAAAAAGAAGTATTTGGCAAAAGATTCGTTCTTTCATTCATGTATTTGATTTCACCAATGAAAAAATATTCATTTAATAATAATAAAAGATTACTTTTACAAAAAATTGTTCCGTTTTTTCTCAATGTAATAACTAGAAGTGCTATTGACAATAATGATCCGCATAAAAGAGACGCATAGCCCAATATCATCATAGTTACGTGCATTATTAACCACTCAGATTGAAGAGCAGGTACTAATATTGAGGATTGGTCTATTTCAGTTAAAAGTCCTGAAGTAACAAAGCCTTGAGTCAACAGAACACTTGAACCGGTTATTGTGCTTAAATAATTTTTCTTTTTTTTTAAAAAAGGAACTATATGAATAAGCGAAAAACTCCACGAAAGAAAGATTAATGATTCCGATAAATCGCTTAGTGGAAAATGTCCCGAATAAACCCAACGCGTAATTAATAATCCTGTTAGACAAAAAAAGGTAACTATCATCCCCTTTTCGGATGAATCATATAGTTGTATGATTTCATCTTCTAAAAAAAAGCTTATCAACCAAATTGTAATTCTGATTGAAACGATTGAAAAGGAAATATGAGTTAATATATGTTCTAAGGTTGCAAATATCATAAAAAATCTTAAAAAAGAAAAGAAGAGTCTCTTAAATTGAAATTGGAGTTCAATTTATTATAAGATCTATTTATCTTTTTTAGAAGGTGGCATGCCGCCACTCGGACTCGAACCGAGATGCTCTAGCACTGCTTCCTAAGAGCAGCGTGTCTACCAATTTCACCATAGCGGCTTGTCTTGAACTTATAATAGTCTATGACTAAAAAATCGTCGAGATTGAATAACTAAATGCAATATACTATTTTTTTTTTTCAGAAAAGTTTACATTGGTGAATAAAAATCCATTGAAAGAACGAGTTGATGGTTCGTTATTTTAGTTTCAGGTTTTGGCGTGTATTTTAGATTTTATGCTGGAGCTCTTGGAACTAGAAAAGAAAGTTCTACTTCAATCAAGAGCAAGAGATAGAATTCAAAAAATGGACTTTATCAATGAACATAAATAAACTATAAAGAACATAGAAAAAGGCGATCAAAATTTGGATTATTATAATTGTAACTGTGTCAAATATGTGGATGGGGAAAAAAGCCTCCCCATCTTCGAACCGAGACAAAGAAAGGTAAATCTTTTATCTTGTGTTTATTAGTTTGTAACTCAAACAAGTAGTAATATTTTTTTTAATTGAATAATCAAAAAACTCTTATTTTTTTAAATATTAAATAAAAAAATGAACTAAGTTACATTTCAAATTGATTAGACTAACTCACTAGATAATGGATTCAAATTTTATATAATTTGAATTTGATATAAAAAAAATAAAGTTGGGAGTCGATTTTTTGAGTGGATTCCGATTTTTCTAACCCTTATTACTTAATTAATTTACTTAATTACTTAGTTGTTTGCTGTACAAAAAAACTTTTTGAATTCCCGGTAAAAAGGGATTTCCCTAACGAAAAAGCTTTTACCGCTGTCCAATATCCACCCCTTTTCCAAATATTTTTACGAATACGCTTTTTTGATATCGAAGTACGCTTTTTTGGAACTGCCATTTAATATTTTGAAAAGGATTCCTTATTGTTATAGCTGGATGTGAAAGACATTTATTGTTCAAAACCAATTACTTAGTTTAATTACGAAAGATATGTGCAAATTGAATCAATAAAAATAAAATAATAAAAAAATCTTACTATCTTACTAGTAGTAAATACTAAAAAAAAGAATCAAAAAAGTAAAAGACCCTTCCATTTTTATTTTCATGATTTTACATTTTATTTAAATGTAATAAAATACCCCACAAAAAGGGTTTAAGATAAGAACCCAATTTTTGCTTAATGAAAAGATTTTTTCTATTAAGTGAAGTGATCAAAACTGGAGAAAGAGTATTTTGAATTTTCAAGATTAGGAATTTCTAGCTTTCGTATCATTTGACCAAATGTAAACTCGTGGTTTGAATATTTGAAGGATTTATCAAAAACTCAGGACATATAAAATTTAATTATATTAAAATTAGAGTTAAGTTAGTTTAACTTTGT